CATCGAGATGTCTTATTTAAGGGGAACGTGTGGGCGATCTTGGTTGTTATGGCCCTGAGGTAAGAACCAGATGCCGGATACAGCTCAAGTATAGCTACCCCCACGAGTTATGGGCCCGGAGCGAGGAGAGTAGCACTCTTGTGCGGGATATTGATTTCACGGAGGATGGTGAACAAGGGACTCCTAAGTGAGGGGGGGCATCCGTGGTGAGGAGGATTATTTAATAGATATGTGCTATGTACGATGAACGATTTAATGTACTATGGACGACTGGCATGGATTGGTGTAGTTGATATTCATGAGGGGGGACAAGTTAAGTCCGAGGGAACCATGTTATGTGTTACTGTTGAGGTTTGTATTAGGATACTTGCTTGTAAGCATGCTGTTTGGAATGTCAAGTTGATATGTAATGATATGTGTTATGTACAGTTAAGCATATATAGTACTATATATTATACATGTTGGCTAGCAGTAATGCACGAATTACATAGTAGTATTATGGGTGGATTGGTGCTAGAGTTATTTATGAAGCTTATGCAGCATAAGAATGCAGAAAGTAGTTTAAATTAGAATACCAGCTTTGGGTGTTGGTGGTGGAGTTAGATACTTTCTTTCTGATTGCCCTAGGAAGAGTGTTTCATTTCTGGTTTACAAGGCCAGTGTATTAATTTATACTACGAGGGCAAGTTCACTTGAGTAGGTTGTTTTCGATTAGGGAGGCTAGTGGTATTAGGATTAGAATTGTGATGAAGTATATTATGGATGCTACTTGGCCGATAGTGATGAGGGGTTGGGTTACTGGTTCGCTTCCAATTCAGGTGAGGGTCAATAGGATTGTGATTAGGAGTCAGAATAGGAATTGGCTGAGTGGGCGGAATATTATGCTTTGTTGTTTGGATTTGTGAAGTATGGGGATGACTGCTAGGATGAGGATTGATAGGAAGAGTGCTAATACGCCTCCCAGTTTGTTGGGGATGGATCGTAGGATTGTGTATGCAAATAGGAAGTATCATTCTGGCTTGATATGTGGGGGAGTGTTTAGTGGGTCGGCTGGAATATAGTTGTCTGGGTCGTTTAGGAGGTTGGGTGAGAGTAGTGTTAGTGTTGCTAGGATGAAGAGAAGGAGGACTAGGCCTAGGATGTCTTTGATTGTGTAGTAGGGGTGGAAGGCGATTTTGTCCGAGTCGGAGGAGATTCCGCAGGGGTTGTTTGATCCTGTTTCGTGTAGGAATAGTAGGTGTACGGTTGTGAGGGCGACGATGATGAAGGGTAGGATAAAGTGTAAGGTGAAGAATCGTGTGAGAGTGGGGCTATCAATGGCGTATCCTCCTCAGATTCATTGGACGAGATTAGTTCCGATATACGGGATTGCTGATAGTAGGTTTGTGATTACGGTTGCCCCCCAGAATGATATTTGGCCTCATGGGAGGACATAGCCCATGAAAGCTGTTGTTATGGTTATAAGAAGGAGTATAATGCCAATGTTTCAGGTTTCTAGGAGGAGATATGAGCCGTAGAGGCCTCGACCGATGTGTAGGAAAAGGCAGATGAAGAGTGCAGAGGCACCATTGGCGTGGAGGTAGCGAGTGATTCAGCCGTAGTTGACATCTCGGGTAATGTGTGCAATTGAGGAGAAGGCAGAGGAGGTGTCTGGTGAGTAGTGTATTGCTAAGAATAGGCCTGTGATGATTTGTAAAATTAGGCAGGCTGTAAGAAGTGAGCCGAAGTTTCATCATATGGAGAGGTTGGGTGGGGTGGGTAAATCAATGAGAGAACGATTAATTATTTTTATGATTGGGTTGGATTTGCGTATTGGAATCATTGGTGCTTTTATAGTTGAAGTACAACGATGGTTTTTCGTATCATTGGTTATGGTTGGAGTCCATATGGAAGCGATGACGTATATTTTGTTTACATTGAGTGTTTTATTAGTTATGGGGTTTGTGGGTTTTTCTTCTAAGCCTTCTCCTATTTATGGGGGTTTAGCGTTAATTGTTAGTGGTGTGATTGGTTGTGTGATTATTTTAAATTGTGGGGGGGCTTATATGGGTTTAATGATATTTTTAGTTTATCTGGGGGGTATGATAGTTGTCTTTGGTTATACTACAGCAATGGCCATTGAAGAGTATCCTGAGACATGGGGTTCGGGGTTTGAGGTTTTAGGGGGTCTTTTAGTAGGGTTGATGATGGAGGTGGTGTTGGTTTTATGGGTTTTAAGTTTGGATGAGGCAGTAGTAGTGGTGGTTAGTTTTAGTGATACTGGTGATTGGGTGATTTTTGAGGGGGAGGGGTCAGGATTTATTCGAGGTGATTCTATTGGTGCGGGTGCCTTATATGATTATGGGCGTTGATTAGTGGTAGTTGCTGGTTGAACACTATTTGTTGGTGTGTACGTTGTGATTGAGATTGTTCGGGGTAATAGGTTATATTATTAGAAGTAGGGCTAGGGTAAGGGGGATGAGGAAAGAGAGGGAGTAGAGTTTGATTATGCCTTTTTGGGTGGTTACAGTTATGGAAGCAGTGATGTGTGCTTGTGAGATTGTTTTAGGTATAGATTTTTCTAGTCATGCTGAATCCAATAGGAGAAGGGCTAAGTTTTGGCTTATGAGTAGATTTTGATAGGGGATTGTGCGGTGAATTGTGGTGGGAAAATATCCTAGTATGTTGGAGAATTTGAATATTTGTGATGGGTTTTTTATTTTTAGTTTGTTTGTTATTAGAGTGAGGTCTAGAGCTGCTAGGAAGCCTAGAGCGGTTGCGCATAGGGCTGAGAGTTTTAAGTAGAGGGGTATTGTTGGTTGGAGGGGTGAGGTGGGGGGGATGCTATTGGTGATAAGAAATCCTGTGATTATGCTGCCTATTGTGAGGCGTTTAATTGGGTTTAGTAGGGCGGGGTTGTTTTCGTTAATGTTTGTTAGGGCTGGGAAGCGGGGTTGTCCTGTTAGGGTGAGAAGGATAGTTCGAGTACTATAGGCGCTTGTTAGGGAGGTAGCGATGAGAGTAATAAATAGGGCTCAGGCGTTGGTATACGACGTATTTGTGGCTTCGATAATGAGATCTTTGGAGTAGAAGCCTGTGAGGAAGGGTATTCCTGTGAGTGCTAGGTTGCCAATGGTTAGGGAAGTTGAGGTGAGGGGTATTGTTTTAAATAGGCCTCCTATTTTTCGAATGTCTTGTTCGTTGTTTAGGTTATGGATAATGGATCCGGAGCATATAAAAAGTATGGCTTTAAAGAAGGCATGGGTGCAGATGTGTAGGAATGCTAGGTATGGTTGGTTGATGCCAATGGTGACTATTATTAGGCCTAGTTGGCTTGAGGTGGAGAAGGCTACAATTTTTTTAATGTCGTTTTGTGTGAGGGCGCAGATGGCTATAAATAGGGTAGTAATAGCCCCCAGGCATAATGTAAGATTTTGAATTATTGTGTTGGTTTCTATTAGAGGGTGGAAGCGGATGAGTAGGAATACTCCGGCAACAACTATGGTGCTGGAGTGAAGTAGAGCTGAGACTGGAGGTGGGCCTTCTATGGCAGAGGGTAGTCAGGGGTGAAGGCCAAATTGAGCTGATTTTCCTGCTGCTGCTAGGAGGAGGCCTATTAGTGGGAGGGAGCTTGAGTTGGAATTTAGGGCTAGTATTTGTTGGAGGTCTCATGAGTTGTAATGTAGGAGAAACCATGCTATAGCTAGGATAAGACCAATGTCGCCAATGCGGTTATATAGGATTGCTTGGATGGCTGCTGTGTTGGCGTCTGTTCGAGCGTGTCATCAGCTAATTAGGAGAAAGGATATGATTCCTACGCCCTCCCAGCCGATAAAGAATTGGAAGAGGTTGTTAGCAGTAACTAGAATTAGTATGGCAGTGAGGAAAATAAGGAGGTATTTGAAGAATTGGTTGATGTTTGGGTCTGAGTTTATGTACCATAGCGAGAATTCTATGATGGATCAGGTGATGAATAGTGCGATTGGAATAAATATTATGGAGAAGTAATCTAGTTTAAAGCTTAGTGTTAGGTTTAATGTTTGGGTTATTATTCAATGTCAACTCCAAATGGTTGTTTCTTGGTTTGAGAAGATGAATAAAGTTGTTGAGGGGAGGCTGGTGATGAAAGCATATATTACGGTTATTTTTACGTAGTCTGGGTATGGACGTTTTTTGTCAGGGTTGATGAGGGTGGCAAAAATTGGAAGAGTTAGGGAGATAAGGGTTGTTATTATGATGGGGGTGTACATGATTATTACTTTTATTTGGAGTTGCACCAATGTTTTTGACTCCTAAGGCCAATGGATAGCTGTTATCCTTTAAAAGTTGAGAAAGCCGTAATTTTAAGTACGGGTGCATGGATTAGCAGTCCTTGTGGGTTTTCTCGGTAAATAAGAGGTGGTAAGCCTCTGTAGTTAGATTCACAATCTAATGTTTTAGTTAAACTATATCTACAGGAAGTAAATCCTAGGATGATGTTGGGGTTGAGGGATAGAAGGATAATTGGAGCGAGGTGTATGAATATTAATATGTTTTCTCGTGTGAAGGGGGGTTTTATGTTGATTATATGATGTGTAAGTGTTCCTCGCTGCGTTGTGATGAACATGTGGAGAGAGTAGAGGGCTGTAATTAGTATGTTGAGTCCTGTTAGTATGATGGTGATATGGGATCAGGAAAATGAGGTTGCGATTACAAAGAGTTCGCCTAGTAGGTTGATAGTGGGGGGTAGGGCAAGATTAGTAAGGCTTGCTGTGAATCATCAGAAGGCTGTTAGTGGGAGTAGGGTTTGAAGTCCTCGGGACAGTAGTATGGTACGGCTGTGGGTACGTTCATAGTCTGAATTAGCTAGGCAGAAATATATGGAAGAGGTGAGTCCGTGAGCGATCATAAGGATGGTTGCGCCAGAGAAGCTTCAGGGGGTTTGGATGAGGGAGGCTACAATTACAAGAGCTATGTGGCTTACAGAGGAGTATGCGATAAGTGATTTTAGATCTGTTTGTCGGAGGCATGTTAGGCTTGTTATGATTATGCCTCATAAGGATAATATAAGGAATGGGTAGGCTATGTATTCTGTTAAGGGGTTAAGAATGGGAGTGAGTCGTATTATGCCGTAGCCACCTAGTTTTAGGAGTACTGCGGCAAGGACTATTGATCCTGCAATGGGGGCTTCAACATGGGCTTTAGGAAGTCATAAGTGTAGGCCATATAGGGGTATTTTTGTCATAAAGGCTATTATGCATGCTAGTCAGGTAAAGTTGTGAGATCAGGTGGTTGTTAGTTTTTGGTCTGTGAGTGTTAGTAATGTAATATTTAATGAGCCTGTGTTGTTGTAGGTGTGGCTTAGTATGATGAGTAGGGGTAGAGAGCCGGTTAGTGTGTAGAATAGAAAGTATGTACTTGCGTTAAGACGTTTTGCTTGGTTGCCTCATTTAGTGATGATAATTAGGGTGGGAATGAGGGTGGTTTCAAATAGAATGTAGAATATAATTAGTTCTGTAGCCATGAATGTCAGAATTAAGGTGATTTGTAGGAGAATTATTATGAAGAGGAAAAGTTTCTTTTGTGAGGGGGGTTCATTGCATAGGTGATATTGGCTCGCTATAATCATGAGGGGTAGGAGTCAGATAGTTAGTGTTAGGAGGGGTGTTGTTAGTGGGTCAGAGGATAGGTAGGTTGAGTGGTTGAGGAGGTTGGTGTTGGTTTGGTTGAAGAATAGCAAGGGAATGAGGCTGATAGTTAAGCTATGTATGGTCAAGTTGATTCAGATTGTATTATTTTTGGAGAGTCATGTTATAGGTAGTAGTATGGTTGTGGGGATAATTATTTTTAGCATTGAAGCAGGTTTAGGTTGTGAATATAATCTAGTCCGTATGTATTGGAGATTGAGATTAGTAAGGCAAGACCTACTGCTGCTTCACAAGCGGCAAATACTAGCAAAATGATGGGTATAATGTTGATTAGGGGGAAGTGTGTGTTTGAGGCAATAAGGGCGGTTATGATGAAGAGCGATATCATTATTCCCTCTAGGCAGAGGAGAGAGGCTACTAGGTGTGAGCGGTAGGTTAATATGCCTAGAAGAGAGATAGTGAATGCTAGTATAATATTTATATAGGTAGGGGTCATTTGGTTAGTATGGTTATCATAATCTAATGAGTCGAAATCATTTGTTTTATTTAAACTACTTACCAATTCGGCTCAGTCTAGTCCTTTTTGAGTTCATTCGTAGGCTAGACTGAGAATTAGGATAATAATGAAAGCGATGGTTGATTTGATTATTATTGGGAGGTTTGTTGTTTGAATGGCTCACGGTAGGGATAGTAGTAGGGCGATTTCTAGGTCAAATAGTAGGAAAGTAATGGCGACTAGGAAGAATTTTATTGAGAATGGGATACAAGCAGGGCTTAGGGGGTCAAATCCGCATTCGTAGGGGCTAGTTTTTTCTGCATAGGAGTTGAGCTGGGGTAATCAGAATATGATAATTATCAGTAGCGAGGTTAATAGGGTGTTGATTGTTAAGGCTAGCACTAGGTTAATTACTCTCTTTTGAATGTTGTCAAAACTGATTGATTGGAAGTCAATTGTACTGGTTATACTAAAAGAGTAGGATCCTCATCAATAGATAGAAATATAGAGGAGTAGTCAGACAACATCTACGAAGTGTCAATATCAAGCGGCGGCTTCGAAGCCGAAATGATGGTTTGATGTGAAGTGGTATAGTAGTTGACGGATGAGGCAAATAAAGAGGAATGTGGATCCAATAATGACGTGGAGCCCGTGGAAGCCTGTGGTAATGAAGAATGTTGAACCGTAGATGCCATCGGAGATGGTGAAAGGTGCTTCAAAGTATTCTGAGATTTGTAGTAGGGTGAAATAGGTGCCTAGTAGGATTGTGATGAGTAGGGCTTGGATTGTTTGTTTTCGATCGTTGTTTATGAGGCTGTGGTGGGCTCAGGTGATTGTAACTCCGGATGCGAGTAGTACAGAGGTGTTTAGGAGGGGTACTTCTAGGGGGTTTAAAGGGGTAATGCCTGTTGGTGGTCAGTGGCCTCCTAAGCAGGGTGTTGGGGCGAGGCTTGAGTGGTAAAATGCTCAGAAGAAGCCGATAAAGAAGAATACTTCTGAGATAATGAATAGTGTTATTCCGTATCGAAGGCTTTTTTGGACAGGTGTTGTGTGGTGGCCTTGGTATGTGCTTTCTCGTACAATGTCACGTCATCATTGATATAAGGTTAGTGTATTGGTTAGTAGGCCTAGTATTAGTAGGGTGGTAGAGTAGAAGTGAAATCATATGACTAAGCCCGATGTTATTAAGAAGGCTGACAGAGCTCCTGTCAGTGGCCAGGGACTGGGTTTAACTATGTGATAAGCATGGGTTTGGTGGGTCATTAGGTGTTGTTATGTAGATAAAGGCTAATTAAGAGTGTGAAGACATAGGCTTGGATTAGGGCTACTGCAATTTCTAGAATAGTTAGTAATACCAGAAGTGTAGAGGCTAGTAGAGCTATGGAGAGGTTGGTGGTTGATAGTGCTAGTACAGTGTTTCCGATCAGGTGTATTAGCAGGTGGCCGGCTGTGATGTTTGCGGTTAGTCGTACGGCTAGGGCTACTGGTTGAATAAGTAGACTGATAGTTTCGATTGCTACCAGCATAGGAATGAGAGGTGTGGGTGTACCTTGTGGTAGAAGGTGGGCTAGGGAGTTTTTGGTTTTAAAGCGAAGCCCTACGATTACTGTGCCTGCTCATAGGGGGATTGCTATGGCTAGGTTTATGGAAAGTTGGGTGGTTGGTGTAAATGAGTAAGGCATAAGTCCTAGGAGGTTTGTTGTAGCAGTAAAGGTGATTAGGGATGTTAGTATTAAGGATCAGGTTTGTCCTTTAGCATTGTGAGTTATTATTATTTGTTTTAGAGTGAATCGAGTCAGGTTTTGTTGAATGGTAGTTAGTCGATTATTAATGGGGTGTTTGGGGGTTAAGATTAGTAGGGTGGGGAATAGGATGATGGGGATTGTGGCGGGTTGGTTTAGAATTGTTGGGGTTGAGAATGGGGTAAACAGGTTTTCGTTCATTTTGGTTGTCAGCGAATATTGTGAGACTGAAGGGTGGGGGTTTTTGTAAGGGGTGGTTGGTGGTGATTTGTGTTTAGTAGCTTTAGCTGCATGATAAGGTATAGTGTAAGAAGCATCGTCATAATAGTGGTGAATCATGTCGATGTGTCTAACTGGGGCATTTCACTGTAGAGGGTGTGTCCCCCATCTTTAACTTAAAAGGTTAATGCTAGGATAGCTGTACAGTGAGTTTGTAGAGTGTTTTGAGGGTTTATGGGGTGGGAGAGGGGTGTTGGGGGAAAAAAGAGAGTGGGCAGGGTTATTTACAGAGTAAATACAGGTCCTATTTCAAAGATTTTTAGTGGGATTAGCTCTGCAACAATTGGTATGAAGCTGTGGTTTGCGCCGCAGATTTCTGAGCATTGTCCATAATAGACGCCTGGTCGTGTGGCCGTGAAAACGGTTTGATTTAGACGCCCAGGTACGGCGTCTGTTTTTAGGCCTAGTGTGGGAATAGTTCATGAATGTAAGACGTCTTGAGATGTAATTATTATACGTACAGGGGCTTCAATTGGGAGGACTACTCGATTGTCAACTTCTAGGAGTCGGAGGTCTCCTGGGTTTAGGAATAGCGGGGGTAGTATGTAGGAGTTGAAAATTAGGCTCCCGTAATCTGTGTATTCGTAGGTTCAGTATCACTGGTGTCCGATTGATTTGATGGTGAAGGATGGGTCGTTGATCTCATCTGTTAGGTATAGGATGCGTAGAGATGGGAGGGCAATTAGGATTAAGATAATTGCGGGTAAGATAGTTCAGATAGTTTCTATTTCTTGGGCGTCTGTGATGTTAGTATTGGTTAGTTTTGTTGTGAGTGTTGAGAGCAAGGCATATAATACTAGGAAGCTGATTAAAGATATGGCTATAAAAGCATGGTCATGGAAAGTAATTAATTCCTCTATAACAGGGGATGTGGCGTCTTGCAGGTTTAGTTGAACCGGGTGGGCCATGTAAGATATATAGGGTTTGGCCTATGATTTAGCTTTGACAAAACTATGAAATGGTTTTTCTAATATCTTGTTGAAAAAGTTATAGGGGCTATAAGACTGGCTTGAAACCAGTTTTAGGGGGTTCGACTCTCTCCTTTTTCGACTAGTTTAATGTAGGGTGGTTCTTCGAATGTGTGGTAGGGTGGGGGGCAGCCATTTAGTCATTCTAGGCTAGTAAGGGGTTGTTCGATTAGTAGTACTTTACGTTTTGAAGCAAAGGCTTCTCAGATCATGTAAATTATTAAGATTACTGCTACTAGTGAGATGAAGGAGCCTATAGATGATAGGATATTTCATGTAGTGTAGGCATCGGGGTAATCAGAGTAGCGTCGGGGTATTCCGGATAGGCCAAGGAAGTGTTGTGGAAAGAAGGTTAAATTTACGCCCACGAATATAATGATGAAGTGGGCTTTGGCACAGGTTTGGTTCAGTGTATAGCCTGAGAATAAAGGAAATCAGTGTATAAAGCCCCCTATAATGGCGAATACAGCTCCTATTGATAAAACATAATGAAAGTGGGCGACAACGTAGTATGTGTCGTGTAGTACGATATCTAGGGATGAGTTTGCCAAGATAATGCCGGTTAAACCTCCTACAGTAAATAGGAAGATAAAGCCCAGGGCTCAAAGTATTGCTGGGGATCATTTAATGTTGCCTCCATGAAGTGTAGCAAGCCAGCTAAAAACTTTCACACCGGTGGGGATTGCAATGATTATAGTGGCGGAAGTGAAATAGGCTCGTGTATCTACATCTATGCCAACTGTAAACATGTGGTGGGCTCATACAATGAAACCTAAAAACCCAATTGATATTATGGCTCAAACTATACCCATGTACCCAAACGGTTCTTTTTTTCCAGAGTAGTAGGCTACAATGTGGGAGACTATTCCGAAACCGGGGAGAATGAGGATGTAGACTTCGGGGTGGCCAAAGAATCAGAATAGGTGTTGGTATAGGATAGGGTCTCCTCCTCCAACAGGGTCAAAGAAAGTAGTATTGAGGTTGCGATCTGTTAGCAGTATGGTAATGCCAGCGGCTAAGACTGGTAGAGAGAGGAGTAGAAGGATTGCTGTGATTAAGATTGATCAGACAAATAAAGGGGTTTGGTATTGGGATATTGCGGGGGGTTTTATGTTGATAATAGTGGTAATAAAGTTGATGGCCCCTAAGATAGAGGAAATACCTGCTAGGTGGAGGGAGAAGATGACTAAATCTACAGAAGCTCCTGGGTGGGAGAAGTTTCCTGCTAAAGGGGGGTATACTGTTCAGCCTGTTCCGGCGCCAGCTTCTACTACGGCTGATGCTATTAGTAGCAGGAAAGAAGGAGGGAGGAGTCAGAAGCTTATATTATTTAGACGGGGGAATGCTATGTCGGGAGCGCCGATTATTAAGGGCGCTAGTCAGTTCCCGAACCCTCCAATTATAATGGGTATAACTGTAAAGAAAATTATGATGAATGCATGGGCCGTTACAATAACGTTGTAGATATGGTCGTTGCCTAGTAGGTTGCCGGGTTGACCTAGTTCAGCTCGAATGAGAAGGCTTAGGGCAGTGCCTATGATTCCAGCTCATGCACCAAATAGTAAGTATAGGGTTCCAATGTCTTTATGGTTTGTTGAAAAGAGTCAACGGTTAATGAGCATAGGTGGTAAAATGGCTGAGTAAGTATTAGGCTGTAAACCTAAAGATGGGGGTCTAGTCCTCCTTTTACCAGCCCCGAGGTGATTTTCATGTTGAATTGCAAATTCAAAGGAGTAGTTTTAGAGTTTCTGCCGGGGCTTCTCCCGCCTTTTTTCCCTGCGGCGGGAGAAGTGGATCAAAGCCAGTCGATTAGGGTGTTTAGCTGTTAACTAAGTTTTTGTGGGTTCGAATCCCATTGATCTAGTGAGGGCTTAGCTTAATTAAAGTAGTTGATTTGCGTTCAATTGATGCAGAGTAGGTGTTTGCAGTCCTTATGTACTTCAGAAATTAAGTATTTTTACTTACTAAGGGCTTTGAAGGCTCTTGGTCTTGTTTAACCTAAATTTCTAGTGGGTGGTTAAGACTAGAGGGGAGATTGGTAGTAGAAGGGTGGAGGTGATGATGAGTGGGGGGATAAGGGGTGTGGGTTTTGTATTTTCGAGTTGTCATGTTATTTTTGTGTTATTGGATGTGGGGAGTAGTGTTAGGGAGGTGGTGTAGATTAGGCGTATGTAGAAGTATAGGTTAAGTAGGGTTATGATAGTTATAATAGAGGGGATAAGGAAGTTGTTGTTCATTGTGAGTTCTTGGATGGTAATTCATTTAGGTAGGAAGCCGGTTAGGGGGGGTAGGCCTCCTAGAGATATGAGAATGGGTGCTGTTAGTGGTGCTAGGTGGGTTGATTTGTTTCAGGTGTGGGATAGTATGAGGGTTGTGGTGCTTGAGCTTAGGTTAAGGGTCAGGAATATGGTAGTTGTTAGGATGATGTATGTAGTTAAATAAAGAATTGTAGTAGTTGGGTTGTATACTAGTGTTATTATTATTCAACCTATGTGAGTGATTGAAGAGTATCCTAGGATTTTGCGTAATTGTGTTTGGTTTAGACCTCCTCAACTGCCTACTGCAATGGATAGGGTAGAGAGGGTTAGGAGGATGTGGGTGTTGATTGATGGGTGAATTTGGTATATGATTGAGATGGGGGCTAGTTTTTGTCATGTAAGAAGGAGTAGGCCGGAAGTTAGGGGTGTTCCTTGGGTGACTTCTGGGACTCAGAAGTGGAAGGGGGCTATTCCTAGTTTTATGGCAAGGGCGGTTGTTATTATTAGGGATGGGGGTTGGTTGATGTGGTTTGTTGTTGTTCAACATCCTGATAGTAGGTTGTTGGAGATGATTGCTATTATGAGGATTATGGATGCGGTAGATTGTATTAGGAAGTATTTGGTAGCAGCTTCTGTAGAGCGGAGGTTTGTTTTTTTTATTAGAATTGGAATGAAGGCTAGTATGTTTATTTCTAGGCCTGTTCAGGCGAGAAATCAGTGTGAGCTTAGTGTTGTGATAAGTGTGCCTGTGATTATTGTGGTGTAGATGATGAGTTGGGCTAGTGGGTTGATTAGTATGGGAAGGATATGACCAACATTTTCGGGGTATGGGCCCGATAGCTTGATTAGCTGACCTTACTTTAGGATAGGGTGTATAGGGTAGCACGGAGAAGTTTGGATTCTCAGGGGTAGGTTCGATACCTACAGTCCTAGAAATAAGAGGGTTGAGGCCTCTATTATTTACTCTATCAAAGTAACTCTTTTGTCAGACATATTTCTAGGTTTGGGGGGGAATGCTGGAGATTGCGATGGGTGTTGAGGTGGATCATATGAGTAGTGCTAGTGTGAGTGGGAGGAAGTTTTTTCATAGTAGGTGTATAAGTTGGTCGTAACGGAATCGGGGGTATGCTGCTCGGATTCATAGGAATAGGGAAGTTAGGAAGAGTGTTTTGGTGGTGAAGCATGTTGTGAATAGTTCTGGTGAATGGATGGGGTAGAATGTGCCTAGGAAAATTGTGGTTGTTAGGGCGTTTATTATGATGATGTTTGTGTATTCGGCTATGAAGAATAGGGCGAATGGACCTGCAGCGTATTCAATGTTAAAGCCTGATACTAATTCTGATTCGCCTTCTATGAGGTCAAAGGGGGTTCGGTTTGTTTCTGCTAGTGTAGAGGTGAATCATATTATGGCTAGGGGTCATGATGGTAGGAGAAGTCATAGGTGTTCTTGCGTTGTAATGAGTGTGTTAAGGTTAAATGAGCCGCTTGTTAGTAGGACTGATAGCAGGATAATAGTGAGGGTGACTTCGTATGAAATTGTTTGGGCGACGGCTCGTAGGGCTCCGATTAGGGCATAGTTTGAGTTTGATGCTCATCCTGATCATAGGATGGAGTAGACGATTAGGCTAAGTATGGCTAGGGTGAATAGGAGCCCTAGGTTGAAGTTGATTAGAGCGTTGGGTATGGGGAGGGGGGTTCATAGGAGGAGGGTAATGAAGAAGGCTAAAGCGGGTGCGATAATATAGAGGGTGGTGGTAGATGTTGAGGGTTTTAGGGGTTCTTTAGTGAAAAGTTTTACTGCATCAGCGAAGGGTTGTAATAGTCCGTATGGACCTACAACATTGGGTCCTTTTCGTAGTTGCATGCCTAGTAATTTTCGTTCAACGAGTGTGAGGAATGCTATGGCGGCTAGTGTGGGTATAATTAGAAGTAGGAGGTTTACTGTGGTCATGGTGTTAAGAAGAGGGGTTGAACCTCTGGTTATAAAGTTTTAAGTTTTATGCAATTACCGGGCTCTGCCATCTTAACAAACCCTGTTTTCGGGTGGAATATGTGGTATTTTGCTAAATTGAGACTAGGTCATTTATGTAATGAAGGCGCTTTGTGAAGTGGGCCTTATTTCTCTTGTCCTTTCGTACAGGGAGAAATATACAATAGATAGAAACCGACCTGGATTGCTCCGGTCTGAACTCAGATCACGTAGGACTTTAATCGTTGAACAAACGAACCCTTGATAGCTGCTGCACCATTAGGATGTCCTGATCCAACATCGAGGTCGTAAGCTCTATTGTCGATATGGACTCTAGAATAGAATTGCGCTGTTATCCCTAGGGTAACTTGTTCCGTTGATCAAATTATTGGATCAATTATGAGTGTTAGTTCGCTTTGACTTGTGTGGTCTTAGCATGTGTTGTTCGGAGGTTTTGTTGTGCTCCGAGGTCGCCCCAACCAAAATTTTTAATGCAGGTGTAGTAGTTTAAAGGTCCGTGGGTTTGTGTGGTTTTTGATTGCATTAATAAATTAAAGCTCCATAGGGTCTTCTCGTCTTATTATTTTATGCCCGTCTCTTCACGGGCAGGTCAATTTCACTGGTTGAAAGTAAGAGACAGTTAAACCCTCGTGGTGCCTTTCATGCGAGTCCCTATTTAAAGAACAAGTGATTATGCTACCTTTGCACGGTCAGGGTACCGCGGCCGTTAAACGTGTGTCACCGGGCAGGCAGTGCCTCTAATACTAGTAATGCTAGAGGTGATGTTTTTGGTAAACAGGCGGGGTTTGAGTTTGCCGAGTTCCTTTTACTTTTTTTAACCTTTCCTTGAGGCATGCCTGTGTTGGGTTAACAGTGAAGGTAGCATGGGCTTGTTTGTGCTTGCTATGCCTGGCTGTTAGGTATCGGTGAGGCTTTCGGTCCGATTTAGGCTTATGCAGTGGAGAAAATATTCATGTTACTTATACTAGCATTATTGCTTCTATATGGTGATAGATTAATCCAATGTGATGTGAGGAGTTCAGTTATGTGTTTGGTATTTTTGAGATCGTTAATGTTGAGCTTGAACGCTTTCTTAATTGATGGCTGCTTTTAAGCCAACTATGGTAATTGGGGGTTTTACTCTCTCTGTAAGGTTTTTTCCTAGTGTCTAAAGAGCTGTCCCTCTTTAGACTAGCAATTAAGCTTACAGGGGGATTAGGTAGTTCTGTAGGTAAGCTTAAGGTTGAACTAAGATTCTGTCTTGGATAACCAGCTATCACCAGGCTCGGTAGGCTTGTCACCTCTACCCAGAAATCTTCCCACTATTTTGCTACATAGATGGGTGCGCTCTTTTAGCTGTTTTTGGGTAGCTCGTCTGGTTTCGGGGAATTTGGCTTATAGTTCTCTTCGTGAAATTGTTTCTAGCTAATCCATTATGCGAAAGGTACAGGGGCTAGTCCTTGCTGTTTTGTGCTTGGGTGGTTTTCTATCTTTCCCTTACGGTACTGCGTCTATAGCGCCAGATTAAAATTTCTATCGCCTATACTTTGTGTAGGTGAATGGTTTAGTGTGTGTTGGTTTGGTATTAGTGTTGGTTATGCTTAGGGCTAGTATTGGCTCAAGGCAATCAAGTGGTATTGAGATTTTCTGGGTGTAAGCCAGGTGCTTTATATTAAGCTATGCCTTGATTTATCCAAGTGCACCTTCCAGTACACTTACCATGTTACGACTTATCCCCTCTATATAAATATTAGGGCGTTTAGTTAAGATGTTCCTTAAATATATTTGAGGGGAGTGACGGGCGGTGTGTGCGCGCTTTATGGCCTGGTTCAATTAAGCACTCTATTCTTAATTTACTGCTAAATCCTCCTTGGACTCTCAAATTTCATAAGAGTTTTCGTGGAATTTTCTGAGATAGAAAATGTAGCCCATTTTTTACCGTCTCATGGGCTACACCTTGACCTAACGTTTTTGCGGTGACGGCGTTTGCGCTCACTTTGTAACCTTCATCAGGGTTTGCTGAAGATGGCGGTATATAGGCTGAGCAAGAGAGGGTGGGGTGGATCGGGGTTTATCGATTATGGAACAGGCTCCTCTAGGGGGATGTAAAGCACCGTCAAGTCCTTTGAGTTTTAAGCTGTTGCTTGTAGTATTCTGGCGAGTAGTTTTGTTGTTTAACTACTGAGGTTTAGGGCCAAGCATAGTGGGGTGTCTAATCCCAGTTTGGGTCCTGGCTATTGTGTGTTCAGAAGCTTTAAAGCCACTTTCGTAGTTTATTTTACATCAGCTAGGGTTTTACAGTTTAGATGGAGTTTAGCTTTATTGTGTCAGATCTTAAACACCCTCTACGCCGATCTCTATTAGCTAGGGTCAATCGTGTGACCGCGGTGGCTGGCACGAGATTGACCAACCCTAAATATAGCATGGCTTAGTTAAACTTTCGTTCATTGCTAAATATTTATCACTGCTGTCTCCCGTGGGGGTGTGGCTAGGCAAAGCGTTTTGAGCTGCGTGTGCGTGCTTGATGCTTGCTCCTCTTGGTCATGATGATTTGTAGGGCGTCTTCACCGGAGCGAGGATGCTTGCATGTGTAATCTTGCTAAGAGCCAATAGAAAGGCCAGGACCAAGCCTATTTGTTTATGGGGTGTGCAAACCCATCTAGGCATTTTCAGTGTCTTGCTTTGGGTGGGTTTAAGCTACATAAACGGAGGTGTTAGTACAATTGTGAGGCAGCCTCTTTCGGGTTGTATGAGAAGGATTTGTTGCGGGTTGGTGTAGAGGGTGTTTAGTGAAGTAAATATTTGTTAGTTGAGGGAATGGCAGTTGGAGTTGTGCACACCTAAAAGATGAAAATATAGGCTCCGATCGGATATATTAAGACTTTTGTTTTTGGGGTTTGGCAAGAGTGGGTTTTGGATGAAGGTCGGAGATGGGGGTGGGGGGGTTTGATGAGATACGGTTAGTGATTGGTGGTGTGGTGTGGTGTCGGCTGAGATGATTATTGGTATGTCCTACAAGCATGAATTAAATAACACCTTGCTAAGGTTTGCGTGGAGCTAGAATATTGAACGTAGGTGCGATCAACAACTGCATGTACTAGGAATCAAAGACAGGCGCATACAGGACGGGATGTGGTGGGAGTCAGCATTCTGCAATGGGGTTGCGTGCGGACCAGAGATAAAAGATACCAAATGCATGGAAAGCTCCCGTGACTGGTTAATAGGGTGATAGACCCGTGATC